CGCATACTGGAAATTATGATCAAGAATTACTCTATCCACCATCATCCACTTCAGAGATCTCTACTGAAACATTTTTCAAATACAAAAGTTCAGTATCTTCCCACGAATTAGTGAATTAGGCAGGATTTTACAGAATCAGAATAAAATCTTCATAAATTAGAGTTCATGGTAAATGTGAAATACTTATTTTATATAAAAAAGTGTGGGGGAAATAAAAAAGATGCAGGGTACTTTGTCCGTTTGGCTAGCCAAACGCGGGCTGGTTCATAGATCGTTGGGCTTCGATTACCAAGGAATAGAGACTTTACAAATAAAGCCCGAGGATTGGCATTCCATTGCTGTAATTTTATATGTATATGGTTACAATTATCTACGTTCGCAATGTGCCTATGATGTGGCACCAGGCGGACTCTTAGCCAGTGTGTATCATCTTACGAGAATAGAATATGGTGTCAATCAACCGGAAGAAGTATGCATAAAAGTATTTACTCACAGGAGTAACCCTAGAATTCCCTCTGTTTTCTGGGTTTGGAAAAGTACGGATTTTCAAGAACGGGAATCTTATGATATGTTAGGAATCACTTATGATAACCATCCACGGCTAAAACGGATCTTAATGCCCGAAAGTTGGATAGGGTGGCCTTTACGTAAGGATTATATTGCCCCCAATTTTTATGAAATACAAGATGCTTATTGAATGATAAGAAACTAGTCTTCGCTTCTACAACTACAGATAGATCTTTATGGAATATTTGTACGTTCGATTCTTTTTTAGATCAAACAAAAAGAGTAACGGAGGTCTCATTCATATTATTATTATAGATAGCTTGATCTCCAATTTGAAAGATACTTTTTTATTTTATTTCGTAAAAGCCCAGCCAATAGGATGAACTAAAAAAAAAGAGTTCTGCATCATGAACTTTGTATCGCGCACATCACTTAGTCAGCTCTAGTGACATAACTGGGAATGAATAAATAAGATCTGAAAGCAATAAATGAAAAGGGGGGGGGGGGGGATCAAATTCTATTGCTACTGTATCTGAATGAATCTTGGGGTATTTCTGCCTTTTTGAATGGATGTAGCCACAACATGAACAAAAAAAAGAGGGAGGATGATTGAACTTTTTTTTTTACGAAAAATACATTTAATTTGAAGAATAGAAACTTATACAAATTAATCAATCCTATGCCAGGAACCAGATTTGAACTGGTGACACGAGGATTTTCAGTCCTCTGCTCTACCAACTGAGCTATCCCGACCATTACTGAAACGTCATCCTCATTTTACTAGATGACTTAGGTCTATGTCAATTAAAAGAAAACAAAAAGTAGTAAATTCAAAAAGTTTTGGACCAGGAATTTCTTGGATCTTGGAAAAGAAGACTTTATAAGTTTGAAAATGAATAATGATATAGATTCTAAATTATTCAAATCGGTATTTCTTGCTCATTTATACGTGTATCATATATCCCACAAGACTTGTATGTAATATGTAATAAGAAAAAAAATTCTGCTCAGATACGTTTGTAAAAGAGTAGGATGAATGAAAAAAGATAATGAATTCTTGAATAACTAAAAAAAACTAGTAAGGTGTCAAACACACTTTTTGGGGGAGTAGAGTTGGGGATAGAGGGACTTGAACCCTCACGATTTTAAAAGTCAACGGATTTTCATCTTACTATAAATTTCATTGTTGTCAGTATTGACATGTAGAATGGGACTCTATCTTTATTCTCGTCCGATTAATCAGTTCCACAAAAGATCTATCAGACTATGGAGTGAATGATTTGATCAATGAATATTCGATTTTGTCTTCAACTTCGAATTGATTCACAACATTTCTATTTTTTTTTTACAAAAAAAATAGAAATAGAGATTCAGGTTGTCATTTTTGAGATCATTTTGTGTTACCTATACTTATGCAATATAGGTTGCAATTATAGGTTTTTCTCCTTTATCCTTTTTGATTTGAAGTTTCGATAGAAGGATTCCTTTATCAACACAAGGTAGTGAACTCCATTTGTTAGAACAGCTTCCATTGAGTCTCTGCACCTATCCCCTTTTTTTCTCCCTTTCTATCTAAACCCTTGTTTGTTCACGTAAACCAGGATTTGGCTCAGGATTGCCCATTGTTAATTCCAGGGTTTCTCTGAATTTGAAAGTTATCACTTAGTAGGTTTCCATACCAAGGCTCAATCCAATTAAGTCCGCAGCGTCTACCAATTTCGCCATATCCCCTTTTTTGTTTTGAGATTAGGATCTCATTATGATGTCCTTCCACTTTTTCTTATGTCGAAACCCTTGAATTCATTACATATAGATACTGATTTGATTTCTTGCATATCTTCTTTATTGAGCTTTTTGAGCCCCATATTGATTTGCTCTAATCAAAAAAGATTCTATCATTTTTGTATTTGCAATTCAATATGGTTATATACTACATAACATATATATATGTTCCTCTTATTCTCTTTTTTGTCTGAAATTTGATGAAATACTCGAACGGTCGATTCTTTTCCTTAACTTTCATGAACATGAAAAGAAATTTATTATTATTATTTAAACTTAGAATTTTATAATGTGTAATGTAAAAAGATTCTAAGTCTACTTTGTAGATTTTAGTAGATTTTATTTCGAATTATTAAATTCGAATAATTCTAAATAATTCTATTCGAATATTAATTATCTAATATATATTAATTATCTAATATTAATTAAAATATATATAATTAGAAATAAAACAAAGTAAAAAAATAATAGCATTAGGTTAGAACAAAAAAACAAAAATTTCAAATTAGATGTCATTTAACTTAAAAAAAAAAAAAGATTTCTGACCTAATTAAGATTTTCTTATTTGTAAACTAATGAAATCTAAATTCTAAAGTAGATATATTGCTATATTCTATTAATTAATGTATTAATGGTTATGTTTTATTTATTTAATGATATTCACTATTTATTTGAGCTATATTCTGTTCTAGAATATATAGAATATGATTCATTCTAAATAGATAAGGATGAGATGAATAGAATAGTTAATTGATACGATTTAGTAGTTTAGTGAATTTGTATGCATGCGCTATTTCGGTTATTTGAGCCCGCTTAGCTCAGAGGTTAGAGCATCGCATTTGTAATGCGATGGTCATCGGTTCGATTCCGATAGCCGGCTTTTCTCTATTTTTTAGATTTTTTACATGATTTTTAATGTACTTTCAAAATCAAAGAAGAAAGAAAAGACTTCTTTCAACTTTTTCCAAGAGTTACCACTCCATTTATATTATGTAATACAAACTTCCATATAGGAATATATATATTGGGTGAAGGGGTTAGATCTTTGCAAAATAAATCAAGAAAAAAAAAGAAAATTTTTGTGATTTATTTGATTTATATATATTGTATATACAATAAAATAAATCTGTATATTGAGAGAATACATCTCCTTATTCTTTGTATTCCAATAGTTTATTTTAGTGGATTTCACTTCATTTATCATTATCATTTAGTTCAGTTTTAATTTTGTTTAGTTTTTAAAAATTTCAATACAAAAAAGGAGTCTTTATGTCACGTTACCGCGGGCCTCGTTTTAAAAAAATACGCCGTCTGGGGGCTTTACCGGGACTAACTAGTAAAAGGCCTAGAGCAGGAACCGATCTTAGAAACCAATCACGCTCCGGAAAAAAATCTCAATATCGTATTCGTTTAGAAGAAAAACAAAAATTGCGTTTTCATTATGGTCTTACAGAACGCCAATTACTTAAATATGTTCGTATCGCCGGAAAAGCCAAAGGGTCAACAGGTCAAGTTTTACTACAATTACTTGAAATGCGTTTGGATAACATCCTTTTTCGATTGGGTATGGCTTTGACTATTCCTCAAGCGCGCCAATTAGTTAACCATAGACATATTTTAGTTAATGGTCGTATAGTGGATATACCAAGTTATCGCTGCAAACCCCAAGATATTATTACAGTGAAAGATGAACAAAAATCTAGAACTTTGGTTCAAAATCTTCTTGATTCATCCGCCCACGAGGAATTGCCAAAACATCTGACTCTTCACACATTCCAATATGAAGGATTAGTCAATCAAATAATAGATAGGAAATGCGTCGGTTTGAAAATAAATGAATTGCTTGTCGTAGAATATTATTCTCGACAGACTTAATAAACCTAACTTAAGTAAAATAAATAACTAAAAAGAAGAATTCGGACAACTCTCCTTTGCTTTGCCCTCTTTTTTAATTAAAAGTAAAAAGGCACAAGGTAAGGTATTTTTTCTGGGAATCTTTTTCCTATTCATGTATCATAGATTGGTAGGGAGATTTGCATCCCCTGTTTGCTCTTCCCAGCATTTTCCGTATCAAAGAAATTAGGAATAGAAAATCTATTTCAAAATAAAAGTAAGGTCTAACTATTTTATATCCATTGGTATTTGATTTGATACATTGTGGTCAATCACGTAAGATTGGTGAATTAGTTGAAAGTACGGAAAGAGAGGGATTCGAACCCTCGGTAAACAAAAGTCTACATAACAGTTCCAATGTTACGCCTTGAACCACTCGGCCATCTCTCCTACATCATGATTATGACTGAGTACCTGGGTGAATAGCGAGTTATTCATAATTTTTTAGATTATGGTTAATGGATACCTTTTCTTTTTTGTTTTGACCGGAAAAAAATTGGAAGTAGATAGTAGATAGAAGGTTTTTTTTATTTTAATGAGTCCGCTTTTATGTTAGTTCGTACTGTACAATTCCTTTCTTTGTTTGTGGGATCATTTTCTCACAAAAGGTAATGAAAAGAGTTATAGAATGGATTACTACCTATGCCGAGATCGCGTATAAATGGAAATTTTATTGATAAAACCTTTTCAATTGTAGCCAATATCTTATTACGAGTCATTCCGACAACTTCCGGAGAAAAAGAGGCATTTACTTATTACAGAGATGGTGCGATTTGATTATCATTATTATTTTTTTATTTCGCCGATTTGGAATAGAAAGAAAAACTGGTATTGAAAAAAGATCTACGCTTGTTGAAGGTGAAGTTTATAATATAAAAAAAAACAATTCCTTCTGTCGTGTATCCACGATTAATGCAGCCTTAGATGCTTCAATTGTGAATTCTAGTATTGAGCAAAAGGTTTTTTACCTATAAGTGGGTTCCCGTATTACAGGTCAATCCTACTACACTAATACGAATAGGCGGCATAGGGGAAGAAGCACTACGCCTAGAAATCAACAACACGAAAACTTTCTTCAAAATGATTCCTTTTCCTTCTTCTTCATTGGGATTGGGACTAATTAAAATGGTTGGAACAACAAACATCCATCTCGTTTGTACTTTGGATACCCGTATAACCATTGAAGACTGTTGAAGTGACTAATTCCTGGAAATTTAGGGGCGTTGAGAACAAAGAAATTGTTGGAGTTTCCATTTTTATCTAGCATAAACACACTTGGTAGTAAGAAAAGATTTTTTGCAGGAAGGTTGGCTAGGGATTTCTTGTAAAAACATTAGCCCCACTTAGTTCATAATGACATCAATTTTTTTCCATATATTATTTTCATTATGCACATAAAGGAGGAGCCGTATGAGATGAAAATCTCACATACGGTTCTGAAACGGAGAATTCTTTAAATCGAATGACGACCGTAACGGATGTCGGCTCAATCCGAAGGAAATTATGCGGAAGCATTACAGAATTATTATGAAGCTATGCGACTAGAAATTGATCCCTATGATCGAAGTTATATACTCTATAATATAGGCCTTATCCACACAAGTAATGGGGAACATACAAAAGCTTTAGAATATTATTTTCGGGCATTAGAACGAAACCCCTTCTTACCACAAGCTTTTAATAATATGGCTGTGATCTGTCATTACGTGCGACTATCTCTACTATAGAAAAAAAAAGAACGAACGAACAGCTAGTAAATGAAATACTAGAAACACAAAAAATTGGCTTTCTACATATGCATCGTCCAAAACGATTTTTTATCAGCTGTAGCAAATAAATAAACTTCATAGATCGAAATATGAAGTGAAGACTAGATATGCCTAAATACTTTCTTCTATGGATAAATAAAGGATTTAATTGATAGAGGAAGCACCGTAAAGATCAATTGGCAAGGTTTTGGACCGATACAATAAGAGCTGTTTATTTATATCATAATATGAGATAAATCTTAGGAATCTACTTATGTAATAGAGTGGATCCCCTAAGGTATTGAGCAGCGGTGTAGCATCAGATCCTAAAGACAGTAAGTCTTTTTCTTTTTTATGAAGTATGAAGAAAAGTCTTTTTCAAAGATTCTATATAAATTTTTATATGAAACCGGGATAGTTATCTTTCAGAAAATTCTAATATCTAATAATAGTTGAAATGCCTATGTTTTATTTATTTCTGAAGGTAGGAGAAAAGATAAAACTTATTATTATATTAATTAAATCAAAATTCAAGTTTGAAACTCATGTGATTAATCTCTTTTGTTTAATCCAAGAAAAATGGAATATCTATAAGAAATCTCATTCAATTAGATATAAAGTAGGTTAAAGTTAAAAAACAGGGACACCAAAACAAAAGAGTTGGCTGTCGAGCCGTATGAGGTGGGAAACTCTCAAGTACGGTTCTCAGGGAGGGAATTGACCCGCCTATTCCGACCGTGGAGAACAGGCCATTCAACAAGGAGATTCTGAAATGGCGGAGGCTTGGTTCGTTCAAGCCGCTGAGTATTGGAAACAGGCTATAACGCTTACTCCTGGTAATTATATTGAAGCACAGAATTGGTTGAAGATCACGAGGCGCTTCGAATAAGAGCTTTCCCTTTGTTTATTATTTTTTTTTAATTCTATATAATATATATTTATTTGTTTGTTATAATTAATAGTTTGTTGGCCCTATCAGTCAAATAAAACAGATCTTTTCTATCAGAAGAACCAATCAAAGACAAAGAATTTCATTATATCCTTTTCTAAAATCGTTCTATTTCATCTGGTATTCTTATGGTAGGGGTAAGTAATACATGAATATGAGAATATCTATATATCTATTTTTTTTTTTATTTTTTTCTTTTCGACTAATAAAACTAATAAAAGAGATTTTAAAATGACTAAATATCGATACTAGACTCTTTCTTAGTAATGACTAAGAAGGGTTCACGTGATTTGGAATAGAGTAATATGCTCTATTTAAGACATAAAAAATAGGCTACATCTAGGAACTTCTAATTGAAATATGAATACACTAGATTAGGTTATAAAAAAAAACTCTTTGTGTACCCATGTAAAGGCGCGAAAGGATTTTATAAAATAAAAATAAAAAAAAAGGTCCGTTGAGCACCTTATGGATATGTCATAATAGATCCGAACACTTGCCCTAGATCGACTTCCAGATCATAATTGCTCTAGTAAATAACTAAAAAAAAATAGATGAATAGATGGGAGATAGAAGAGAAAGAAACTAATTCTAAGCATCTATCATAGGTTCACTAATTAC